TAAGGTTTTGCAATTTTTGTGATAGTAATGTTAAGTTTTTTGTTTACAGAATCAATTTTTTTTTGTACATGGCTCTGTAATTCTTTGATTCTTCGCGATCCATCCTCTATTAACAATTTTGGGAACCCTATATATATTATGACATGGATCAGATCGATCGTTTTTTGAATCTTTATATATACAATTGTCTCGGCACTGGAAGAGATTTTGATATTTTTTTCTACATAATTCTTGATACAATCCTGTATTTTTTGATCTTCCTGAAGACCCTCAGGATAATTTTTTGGTTGTTCAAACCAAAGGGAATGATGGCTTTGGGTTGTACCAAGTCTGAAACCAAGTGGATTTATTTTTTGTCCCATAAAACCTCGCACCCATCATTGGCCCATAGCATTCTGCCCCCAAATAGAGCCTCGTATAGAAAACATTCATACTTATCTTGAATATCTATATACTTCTCTTTATATATCCATCCTCTTTTTTTTAACCATAGATAAAAGTTTTTATCTTTAGAGATATCTTGCAATACAATAGTTATGTGACAGGTGGGTCTTTTTATCGGATAACTACGTCCTCTAGCTCGAGGTTTTAACTTTTTCACGATAGTACCCTCGTTAACTTCGGCTTGACTAATAATTAAAGCCGTTTTGTCGAAATCCATATTGTTAGTAGCATTTGCTGCTGCAGAATAAACTAATTTAAAAATGGGATAACATGCTCGATAAGGCATGAGTTCTAGTTTCATAAGTATTTCATCATAGGGACGCCCACGAATCTGATCAATTACTCTTCGCGCTTTGTGAGCAGACATACATATATGTTGACCTAAAGCATATACTTCTACCTCAGGTACCCTCTCTATCATAAGGTTCACCTCCCACCAATAAACGACGAGCACCCATATTAACTTTATTAACATTAACGACGAGATTTTTTATCGTTTCTCGTATGCTCCCGGAAATTCCGAGTAGGTGCAAATTCTCCCAATTTGTGACCTACCATACTATCTGTTATATAAATAGGTAAATGCTCTTTCCCATTATGAATAGCAATTGTATGGCCGATCATTTTGGGTATAATGGTAGATGCCCGGGACCAAGTTACTATTATTTCTTTTTCTGTCCTTCGGTTGAGCTTCTCAATTTTTTCCAATAAATGATTAGCTACAAAGGGTTTTTTTTTTAGTGTTTTTAGTGAACGTGTCACAGCAAATTCCTCCTATCTTTTTTATTTTTTTTTGTAAAGACGAAGAAACATATTTGATTTTCAATACTCTCCTATTTACTACGGCGACGGAGAATCAAACTATCACTATATTTTTTCTTTTTTCTATTTCTTCTTCCAAGCGCAGGATAACCCCAAGGGGTTGTGGGTTTTTTTCTACCAATTGGGGCCCTCCCTTCACCACCCCCATGGGGATGGTCTACAGGATTCATAACTACCCCTCTTACTACAGGACGCTTACCTAGCCAACACTTAGATCCGGCTCTACCCAAACTTTTCTGGTTCACCCCAAGATTACCCACTTGCCCGACTGTTGCTGAGCAGTTTTTGGATATCAAACGGACCTCCCCAGATGGTAATTTTAATGTGGCCGATTTACCCTCTTTTGCAATCAGTTTCGCTACAGCACCCGCAGCTCTCGCTAATTGTCCGCCCTTTCCAAGTGTGATTTCTATGTTATGTATGGCCGTGCCTAAGGGCATATCGGTTGAAGTAGATTCTTCTTTTTGATCAATCAAAACCCCTTCCCAAACTGTACAAGCTTCTTCCAAAGCATACGGCTTTCCGGATGTATATGATGATATCTAGACAGATGGATCTTATATGAATCGTATGATGAAGTACCACATGAGTTGATATATTGGAATCCAAATCTGCCGAATCACTCATGTTATGATCTTCTACATCCTAGGTCTCCCCGTTCCTTCATCTGGCTTATGTTCTTCATGTAGCATTCAGACCGAATGACTCTATGAAATTACGTCGATACTTCCACATATTACGGGTAACGTAGGAGACATCTCTATTTTTCCCCCGGGGTAGAATTACCACTGCTTAGCTTTCAATTCGCCTCTGACCATCAAATGAAATGTGAATAACTCGTCCTCCTCTCTTTGAAACAAGGGGCGCTTCCGGTTCTGTCGGTGCTTCAAACAATTTTGTCTTCTCCATATTACCATATCTCTAGAGTCAATAATTTTCTATGAGGAACTACTGAACTCAATCACTTGCTGCCGATACTCTTCAGTTTTCTGTTGAGGTCTATCCCGTAGAGGTACTCAAATTGGATCAGTGATCGATTTCTAGGTTTCGTCGTAAACCTAATTGGTTACTTCCAATTACGTAAATCAATAGTTCAAACCGCACTCAAAGGTAGGGCATTTCCCATTGAGATAGGAACTTCTGTACCAGAAACAATGGTATCTCCAATTATAGCCCCTCTGGGATGTAAAATATATCTCTTCTCACCATCCCTATAGTGTATGAGACAAATGTTTGCATTTCGATTAGGGTCGTATTCTATGGTTACGATTCTACCAGATATGTCTTTTTCATTCCGTCGAAAATCAATTTTACGGTATAGACGCTTATGACCTCCCCCTCTATGCCTTGCGGTAATGATTCCTCTGGCATTACGACCTTTACCACAACGACGCTGTCCATAGATCAAATTATTTCGTGGATTGGATTTCACTTGACTGCCGACGGTTCTGCTCGAGGTAGAAGTTTTGTATAAATGTATCGCCGTGTTATTAAGTATTTTGATTTAAGTTCTTTTCTTTCTAAATTTAAGTTCTTTTCTTTCTAAGAGGTGGAATAGAATAACCCGGTTGAAGCGTAATAATCATGCGTCTATAATGCATTGTATGTCCCATAATGGGTCCCTTTCTTCTACCCTTTCCCGGGAGTCGATGACTATTCATAGCTATTACCTTGACACCAAAAAAGAGTTCGACCCAATGCTTTATTTCTGTCCTAGTTGATCCTGATTCGACATTAGAAGTATATTGATTGTTCCCCAATAACCGAATACTTTTGTCTGTAAATACTGCATATTTGATTCCATCCATAAATCTATTTTCTTCCCTATGAGTTCCGGTATCGATAAGAATTCTACTTCTTACTGTTCATATGTTATGATATGAATATACCATAGTAATTATATTAATTCGTTATGTATGGATGATGAGATTCCATTGATACGGAGCCAATTCCAATAGACGTATTGAACGTTCGCGTTGTACTGCATCCAGCAGGAATTGAACCTACGAATTTGCCAATTATGAGTTGGGCGCTTTAACCATTCAGCCATGGATGCGTAATGGGGATTAGCATATATTTCAAGTATCTAGCCTAACTCTATAGAAAAATCGTTATATATTCTATATAATAATAAATATAATAATAATAAAAATTTCCAATTTCCAAGTCAAGTATCTAGCCTAACTCTATAGAAAAATCGTTATATATTCTATATAATAATAAATATAATAAAAATTTCCAAGTCAATTCTACATGATAATAATAAAAATTTCCAATATTAATTAAATACATATATAAATATAAAGTCAAATTTTAAAGAAATCCTAAGGAGGAATCAATATGAGGCAAGACAGGGCAAAACGACGTCTATATAAATCCTGGATTTTTGAGTTTAGGGAGGTATTGAGAGAGATCAAGAATTCTCACTATTTCTTAGATTCGTGGACCAAATTGGATTCAGTGGGATCTTTCATTCACGTTTTTTTCGACCAAGAACGTTTTATGAAACTCTTTGACCCACGAATAGTAAGTATCCTCTTTTCACGCGATTCGCAGGGTTCAACAAGCAATCGATCTTTCACGATCAAAGGTGTAGTACTGCTTGTAGTAGTGGTCCTTCTACATCGTCTTAACAATCGAAATCTGGTCGAAAGAAAAAATATCTATTTGAGGGGGCTTCTTCCTATACCCGTAAACTCCATTGGACCCAGAAATGATTCATTGGAAGACTCTTTTGAGTCTTCCAATATCCATAGGTTGATTGTTTCGCTCCTGTATCTTCCAAAAGGGAAAGAGATCCCTGAGAGTTCTTTCATGGATCCGAAAGAGAGTACTTGGATCAATCAAAGAAAGGTTCAACAACTTCCCAAAGAAATCGAAGAATTTCTTGGGAATCCTACAAGATCCTCTCGTTCTTTTTTCTCTGACAGATGGTCAGAACTTTATCTGGGTTCGACTCCTACTGAGAGGTCCACTAGAGATCAGAAATTGTTGAAGAAACAACAAGATGTTTCTTTTGTCCGTTTCAGGCGATCGGAAAATAAAGAAATGGTTGATATATTCAAGATAATTACGTATTTACAAAAAACCGTCTCAATTCATCCTATTTCATCAGATCAGGGATGCGATATGGTTCCGAAGGATGAACCGGATATGGACAGTTCCAAGAAGATTTCATTCTTGAACCAAAATCCATTTTTTGATTTATTTCATCTATTCCATGACCGGAACAGGGGAGGATACACGTTTCACCACGCAGAAGAGAGATTTCAAGAAATGGCGGATCTATTAACTCTATCAATAACCGAGCCGGATCTGGTGTATCATAAGGGATTTGCCTTTTCTATTGATTCCTGCGGATTGGATCAAAAAAAATTCTTGAATGAGGTATTCAACTCCAGGGATGAATCGAAAAAGAAATCTTTATTGGTTCTACCTCCTATTTTTTTTGAAGAGAATGAATCTTTTTATCGACAGATAAGAAAAAATTGGGTCCGGTGCGGGAATGCTTTGGAAGATCCAAAACCAAAAAGAGTGGTATTTGCTATCAACAACATAATGAAGGCAGTCAATCAATATAGATTGATCCAAAATCTGATTCAAATCCAATATAGCATCCATGGGTACATAAGAAATGGTTCGAATCGATTTTTTTTTATGAATAGATCCGATCGCAACTTCGAATATGGAATTCAAAGGGATCAAATAGGAAATGATACTCTGAATCATAGAACTATAATGAAATATACGATCAACCAACATTTATCAAATTTGAAAAAGAGTGAGAAGAAATGGTTCGATCCTCTTCTTTCTCGAACCGAGAGATCCATGAATCGGGATCCTGATGCATATAGATACAAATGGTCCAATGGGAGCAAGAATTTCCAGAAACATTTGGAACATTTCGTTTCTGAGCAGAAGAGCCGTTTTCAAGTTTTTCAAGTAGTGTTCGATCGATTACGTATTAATATTATTAATATATTAATTAATATTAATCAATATATTAATAATATTAATATTAATCAATATTCGATTGATTGGTCCAGGGTTTTCGACAAACAAGATCCTTCTAAGCCACTTCGTTTATTTTGGTCCACCTTTTTGCGTCTCTTTTTGCCCAAGTTCCGTCTCTTTTTGCCCAAGTTCCTTCTCTTTTTGTCTAAGTCACTTTCTTTTTTCTTTGTGAGTTTCGGGAATACCCCCATTCGTGGGTCCGAGATCCACATCTCTCAATTCAAAGGTCCGAATGATCAACTCTGCGATCAGTTGTTAGAATCAATAGGTGTTCAAATCGTTCATTTGAATAAATTGAAACCCTTCTTATTGGATGATCATAATACTTCCCAAAAATCGAAATTGTTGATCGATGGAGGAACAATATCACCATTTTTGTTCAATAAGATACCAAAGTGGACGATTGACTCATTCCATACTCCTACTAGAAAAAATCGCAGGAAATCCTTTGATAACACTGATTCCTATTTCTCAATGCTATCCCACGATCGAGACAATTGGATGAATCCCGTGAAACCATTTCATAGAAGTTCATTGATATCTTCTTTTTTAAAAGCAAATCGACTTCGATTCTTGAATAATCCACATCACTTCTGGTTCTATTGTAACAAAAGATTCCCTTTTTATGTAGAAAAGGCCCGTATCAATAATTATGATCTTACGTATGGACAATTCCTTAATATCTTGTTCACTGGCAACAAAAAATTTTCTTTGTGCGTCGGTAAAAAAAAACATGTTTTTTCGGAGAGAGATGCTATTTCAACGATCGAGTCACGGGTATCTAACATATTCATACCTAACGATTTTCCAATTCTATCCGCTCGATTCGTTCGTAGAGCTCTTTACGCAATCGCAGACATTTCTGGAACACCTCTAACAGAGGGACAAATAGTCAATTTAGAAAGAACTTATTGTCAACCTCTTTCAGATATGAATCCGTCTGATTCAGAAGGGAAGAACTTGCATCAGTATCTCAATCTCAATTTCAATTCAAACATGGGTTTGATTCACATTCCATGTTCTGATAAATATTTACGAGCCAAAAAGAGGAAAAAACAGAGTCTTTGTCTAAAGAAATGCGTTGAGAAACGGCAGATGGATAGAATCTTTCTACGAGCAAATCTCTCAAAAAAATGGAAGCTGTTCCAAACATATCTGCCATGGTTCTTTACTTCGACAGGGTACAAATATCTAACTTCGATAGGGTACCAATATCTACATCTAAATTTCATCCTTTTAGATACTTTTTTAGACCTATTGCCGATACCGATACGAAGTAGCAGTCAAAAAGTTGTATCCATTTTTCACGATATTATGGATATATCACGGCGAATTCCTCGGAAAATATGGTGGGCGATTCTTCCACAACGGAATCGGATAAGTCAGATTTCGAGGAAGTGTTTACATAGTCTTCTTCTGTCCGAAGAAATGATTCATCGAAATAATGAGTCACCCCTTTCATTCTGGGTACATCTGGGATCACCAAATGCTCGGGAGTTCTTCTATTCAATCCTTTTCCTTCTTCTTGTTGCTGGATATCTCGTTCGTACACATCTTCTCTTTGTTTCCCGAGCCTCTAGTGAGTTACAGACAGAGTTCGAAAAGATCAAATCTTTGATGATTCCATCATACATGATTGAGTTACGAAAACTTCTGGATGGGTATCCTCCATCTGAACTGAATTCTTTCTGGTTAAAGAATCTCTTTCTAGTTGCTCTGAAACAATTAGGATATTTTCTAGAAGAAATACGGGGTTCTGCTTTTGGCAGCAACATGCTATTGGGTGGTGGTCCCGCTTATGGGGTCAAATCAATACGTTCTAAGAAGAAATATTTGAATATCAATCTCATCGATATCATCGATTTCCTAAGTCTTATACCAAATCCCATCAATCGAATAACTTTTTCGAGAAATACGAGACATCTAAGTCGTACAAGTAAAGAGATCTATTCATTGATAAGAAAAAGAAAAAACGTGAACGGTGCTTGGATTGATGATAAAATCGAATCCTGGTTCGCGAACAGTGATTCGATTGATGATGAAGAAAGAGAATTCTTGGTTCAGTTCTCCACCTTAACGAAGGAAGAAAGGATTGATAAAATTCTATTGAGTCTGACTCATAGTGATCATTTCTCAAAGAATGACTCTGGTTATCAAATGATTGAACAACCGGGATCCGTTTACTTACGATACTTAGTTGACATTCATAAAAAGCGTCTA